AAAATGGTTTAGTTATATTGGATTGGATAAATATCAATGTAATGAATGGTATTGGATAAATCAATGTAATGAATGGTAATGAATTATTGCACGATTCGAATTGAAGTCCTCATCATAACGAAATTAATTTGATTAATACATACGACCCACAAATTAAAATATTTCATCGAATCATTGATAAATGGATTCAATTTGTACTGTCCCTCAACCAAATTCTTATTTATTGAAAAAAAAAAAAAACAATTTTCAATAACTTGTTGATCCCTATCCTTCTTACCCGATTTCCAGATTGATTATCGTTTTTTATTTCCCACCTTAGTGTGAATTAGTGTGAAATGGAAATATACCTACCGAATCTTAACAAAACAATGAATCAAAAAATTCTATGGAATTTTGAAAGATCGAAAGATCCTTCTAATCGAATCATATCATTTCATTTATATTGACAATTTCAAAAAACTATTCATACTATCAATATAGTAGAATGGCGGTCGGGCAAGTATGCCCCCATCGTCTAGTGGTTCAGGACATCTCTCTTTCAAGGAGGCAGCGGGGATTCGACTTCCCCTGGGGGTAGGTTACTATGAAAGGAAGTTGATCATGGATTATCAATAAAGACTTAAATTTATTTTTCCTGGGTCGATGCCCGAGCGGTTAATGGGGACGGACTGTAAATTCGTTGGCAATATGTCTACGCTGGTTCAAATCCAGCTCGGCCCAATAATTTGCCGATCCACCATGAAATGATATAACCCATTTGCTGTTCTCCGGAAATTCCCAATGTACCCTGATACGGAAGAATCCAAATATGATACATCCCCAGCGCTATTTATATATTTTTTTTGTATTACGTATGTATTCCACAAATACAAATTCGGATCTTCCTAATGATCTAGATTCATATCAGGATATATAAGTATAAAGTCTAAGGAAAGGATTCAAGTAAATAAAAAAAAGACTATTTTTTATTTTTAAATCGATTCAAAAAACTAAAATTTATTTTTAAATCGATTCGGAAATAACAAAAACGAATTACGAGTAATCCGTGTCGGTTTCACTAAAGTGCATATCATATCCATTTAGATCTCAATATATAAAAAAGTCCCACCTCTGTGTCAGTTACAGCACAACCATTCGAATTTTAAATGAAAAGGGAAATCCTAAGAATATGTATGCTGTACACTTTTTCCCTGGGATTGTAGTTCAATTGGTCAGAGCACCGCCCTGTCAAGGCGGAAGCTGCGGGTTCGAGCCCCGTCAGTCCCGATGGATACAAATCCAAAAAAATACCCCAATTCTCGTGTGTGAAGGGGAATAAAAATAACAAACATAATCTCATTCCTTACGGGGATCCCATCCCTTTTTTTAAGAGGTAAGTCAAGGTTCCGACGAGAAGAAAGAAAAAAACTTGTAAAAAAAAAAAGAAAAGGAATTATTGATTGCATCAGAAATAATAAGAAAGAAGATTTTTGAATTTGGTATGGATAAAAGATCTTCCTATGTTATACTATTCTATTCAATTCTCGACGATGAATTGATTTGATAGTTCAGATATTGTTATTCATGATATTGATCCGATTTGATATCATCGAGATGTAATTTTTAATTTACCGACGAAAGATTTATCATCTTTATGGGATCAAATCCCGAGTTATTTAGTGGAAATTAAAGAGAAATAAAACATAGAGATTATGGAAGTAAATATTCTCGCATTTATTGCTACTGCACTGTTCATTCTAGTTCCTACTGCCTTTTTACTTATAATTTATGTAAAAACGGTAAGTCAAAGTGACTAATTTTACTTAATTATAACTTCTTAATTCTTATTTAATTCTTATCAATGCAACGGTTGAATAAAAAAAAGGGATTTCAATTCTTAGTATTAAATAAGATGGTCGGACTCGAATAGAATCAGCAGAATTCTATGAAAGAAATCCTTGATAGTATGGTAGAAAGAAATAGATTTTATTTCTTTCTACCATACTTTACTTTCTATTATTGTAGTGTATCAAATTTTATTCTTTCTATATATATATATATAAAAAAAAAAATAGAGATTTAATATAGATTAATCTAGAATATATATGTAATGTACATAGCATATAGATTAATCTAGAATATATATGTAATGTACATAGCATAGTGTCCCAATTTTTTGTTCTTTGTTTCATCCATTTGATTTGTATTGGTTCCACTGAAATAATCAAAAAACACCTCTTATTCTTTCGCCTCGAGTTTATAAATTTATTATTATTTTTTTTTCAATACCAAACCGTTATAAAAAAAAAAAAAAGAAGAAAGTAATCTTTTTAGCATTCCGAAGACGCAATTGATTAAATAGAGTTGTTATTAAATAGTTGACAGATGATCCGGGGCGGGGGTTCTATGAAAAACTGTTTCGTATTTCGAAAAGATTGGTGGTAAAAAAAACCATAACCTATTTTTAACGTTTGAATCATGATATGAGATGAGTTCAATCAAGCATAAATCCAATTTAATTTCGAACCTAAAATACAAATAATAAAATAAAACAAGTGATAAGGTAAACACGTAATATGGGTATTCGCCTAAGGCAACGGCAATATCTTACGTGTAATATCGCCTTAGACAACTACTATGTCTATTTTGTTTCCTTTTGTTTCCTATAGACAAGATATTGTGTATCCGCTTAATAATTAATAACAGAACTATTTTCTTTATTTAATCTCTTTGAAAAAAAAAAGGAGGGGACAAAAAAAATAGAATAGGGGGGTCTGCGCTTCTCGATTTTCCATATATAACTTTGCTAAGAGCCAGTTCATCGAAATATAAAAATCTTAGGAACAATTCGTAAGGAATAAGATTCAATTTATTTGAATTCCCTTGACTTTCAAAATAAAAACATGGGAATAATTCAAATATTTGTTTGATTTAAAGAGTATTTTCTATTCTATTTCTATATTATCCCTAGAATACATTACGCCACTAGAATACAGTAGAATTCCGAAATGCAGATATATTTGAATTCAATAGTTAAGAAATGCAGATATATTTGAATTCAATAGTTAAAAAAATTTCAGAACCTAAATTATAAAACCAATTGATACAGTTTGATCCCTTAACTCAATTAGAAATACTATTAGAGTCCACTTCTTCCCCAAACTACGAGGGAAAGGGAAAATGTAAAAACTACCATTAAAGCAGCCCAAGCAAGACTTATTATATCCATATCAATTTTGTCTCCTATCTCTATCAATCTGAAGGAATTATTTCATTATTGTTCACTAATTCTTCTTGTATTATCTTATTTTTTTTTGTATTATTCACTAAGAATACTATTAAGAATAGTATAATATTAGTGGAATCGCTGGTACAGAGTCAAAAAGGGATTCTGGGCTAACACCATTGACGAAATTAAATAATTCAAGAAATCCAATTAGAACATCTAACAAGTTCTTATCTAATTTGTGTGCCAGGAACCAGATTTGAACTGGTGACACGAGGATTTTCAGTCCTCTGCTCTACCAGCTGAGCTATCCCGACCGACCATTCTTGTCTTGACGCACCAGCCCCCCATTTTAAGAGATTACTTGAGTATATGTCAATGAGTCTATCTATGTAAACTAAAAAAAAACTTTTTTGTTTTCATTTTTTAGTTTCCGTAGTAGTAATCATTATGTATTGTATTATTGTTAATCATTCATATGAGGATTCCTTGCTCAAGCATAAGATGTTCATTTGAACGTTTATCATAAAAAATTGTACGTGTATAATATAATATATATATTATATTATTACATATTCCAATAYATTATATTATTACATAATATATATATTATATTATACATATTTCCAATACTTCTGATTGTGATAAGAAAAATAAAAATTACACCCCGATTCATTTGTAAAAGAATAGATTGAATAAGACACGTAACGAATTAAAAAAGAGGATTTAGGATAAATAATTAGATTAGAGAGTTAACCAGGCTTTTTGGGGATAGAGGGACTTGAACCCTCACGATTTCTAAAGTCGACGGATTTTCCTCTTACTATAAATTTCCTTGTTGTCAATATTGACATGTAGAATGGGACTCTATCTTTATTCTCGTCTGATTAATCAGTTCTTCAAAAGATCTATCAGACTGTGATGGAATGAATGATTTGATCAATGAATATTGAATTCTTTCTCTTCAACTTGGAAATGATTTGCTTCACATCTTTTCATTTGTGATATAAATATTCACACACAAATAGAGATTTTCGGTCTTCATTAATCAATTGAAATAATATTTCAGTACATATCCATATCCATATATATGTTTATCTTTGATCCCCTCCCTAATCTAATGCGAAAGGAAATGTCGTCAACTCCATTTGTTAGAACAGCTTCCATTGAGTCTCTGCACCTATCCTTTTTCTTCTCGCTTTATGCTCGCTTTATGAACTTTTCTTTGGTTTCGCGAAAAACAGGATTTGGCTCAGGATTGCCCATTATTAATTCCAGGGTTTCTCTGAATTTGAAAGTTATCACTTGGTAAGTTTCCATACCAAGGCTCAATCCAATTAAGTCCGTAGCGTCTACCAATTTCGCCATATCCCCCCTTTTTTTAGATTGGGATCTCATTAGTATACTTTTTTTTTTTTCATTTTAATTATGAAAATTATGCCAGAACTGTTGAATTGATTCAATACGGATTCCTATACTGAAAGATGTTTCCTCCTATTTTATTTGATTTATTCTCCTTTTATCTACTATATTGGATACTCCTATATTGGTCGAATCAAAAATGATTCTATTATTTCTGTATTCGTAATTCAATATACATAGATATATACTGAATATCTATCTATTTTAGACGCCCCCCTATCATTTTTCATGCAATTTAGAATACTCGAATGGTCGATTCTTTTTTTTTAATCCACTTATTAATTTAGAATAGTTAATAGCTATAACTAATCTAAGATTATAAAAAACCATTCTATTTATTAAATTCGAATTATACATTCATTTAGTAATTCGATATTTTTATCAAATTCGAATTATACATTCATTTAGTAATTCGATATTTTTATCAAATTACTAATTACTTAAAAAATTTACTTTTTGAAAATCCAATTTTTTATAATTCTAATGGATAAATCTATGCATTATACATATTTAATCTTAATGTATAAGAATAGTGTAATATAAATTACTGTTTACTGTAATGTAATTCTTCATTATTATAAATATTATTATAAATTCTAATATAATTTATATAATATACTTTATAATATAAATATCAAATATTCTAGATATATATATATTATATAAAAAATTATAATAATAACAAAAATATTGTTAAATATACTATATATTATTATATTAGATATTATTAATTAATATTATATATATAAATTAACAATGTATGTATACACAAAAATAGATTAATTATTATATTCTATTTATATTATTCATTTTTGTTTTTTTGAATTTTATTTATTATATTATTTATATTTATATTTTATTTGAATTAAAAACTTAAAAAGGAAAATCTTACTATACACTATACTAAACTAATTAAGATGAAGATATTGTTTTATTGATAAACATATACATATATTTGATAAATTATTTGAGAAATAGATAGGTCGAACTCTTTTCTATTAACTATTAATAGTTATCTTCAAATTGTTATGTTCTTTTTTATGTTATGTCCTGGAATAGCAAAGCTATATTAAATATTGAATATTCTATATCTTTTTCTGTGTTCGTAATAATTAATTATGTTATAAATAGCTTATAATAAACAGTAAATAAATAAGATCCCAGTACAGTAGCTTAGCTTATTAAATTCCTATGCGCGCGCAATTTCTGTTATATGAGCCCGCTTAGCTCAGAGGTTAGAGCATCGCATTTGTAATGCGATGGTCATCGGTTCGATTCCGATAGCCGGCTTTTCTTTATTTGTTTTTATTTTTTACATAATTTTTGAGGAATAAAAAAAATTGGAGGAGTTCGATTTCTGTAGAACAAATCAAGAAAAGAACCTATCATTCTATTTTCTATATACAATAGAATAAGGTTCGGATATTGATAGAATTCATCTAATTCTTCTTTGTTTGTAGTACAAGCAATACTTTAGTAGATTTCGCTTCATTTATCCTATTTGTCATTTAGTTTAGTTTGAATTTCCAGTTATGAAATTTTCAAAAGGAGTCTTTATGTCACGTTACAGAGGACCTCGTTTCAAAAAAATACGCCGTCTGGGAGTTTTACCAGGACTAACTAGTAAAAGGCCTACAGCTCCAGTCGGAAGCGAACTTAGAAACCAATCGCGCTCCAGTAAAAAATCTCAATATCGTATTCGTTTAGAAGAAAAACAAAAATTGCGTTTTCATTATGGTCTTACAGAACAACAATTGCTTAAATACGTTCGTATCGCCGGAAAAGTTAAAGGGTCAACTGGTCAGGTTTTACTACAATTACTTGAAATGCGTTTGGATAACATACTTTTTCGATTGGGTATGGCTTCGACTATTCCTCAAGCCCGCCAATTAGTTAACCATAGACATGTTTTAGTTAATGGCCGTATGGTAAATATACCAAGTTATCGCTGCAAACCTCAAGATATCATTACAGCGAAGGATGAACCAAAATCTAGAGCTCTGATTCAAAATTATCTTGATTCGGCCCCCCGTGAGGAATTGCCCAACCATTTGACTTTTCACCCATTCCAATATAAGGGATTAGTTAATCAAATAATAGATAGTAAATGGGTTGGTTTGAAAATAAATGAATTGCTGGTTGTAGAATATTATTCTCGTCAGGCTTAAACCTAACTAAAATAACAATAATTTTGATCCGAGGATTTTTTCCATTCATGTACCATAGACATCGATATAGGAAGATTTTAATTCCTTGCCCACTTTTTTCTAGTATTTTTCGTATTACAGAAAGAAATTAGGAATCGAGAATCAACCCATATCCAAGAAAGTTGGAATAAAGGTATCCACTGTTATTTGTGTTATTTTAAACATTGAGTAACATTGATGAATTAGGTAAAGGTGCGGAAAGAGAGGGATTCGAACCCTCGGTACAAAATTTCGTACAACGGATTAGCAATCCGACGCTTTAGTCCACTCAGCCATCTCTCCCCAACATAAAAAAGCCCTCTTTATTATCTTATCTTTTTTTTATTATTATTATATTTCTATTCTTTATTATAGATCTACTATAATATAGATCTATAATAAAGAATAGAAATATTAATAATCTAATTTATTCCATTTTTTTGTCGTTTCTTTTTATCCAACCAGAGCAAGCCCAGCCCGTCCAAGCCAGTACTTAACCGGGTTCTTTTTGTTACCATGAATCCTGGATAACAATGATTTAGTTGAATGTGTTTGATAAAAAAAATACTTGTTATTTAAACATAAATAAAAAAAAAAAAAAAGACTCTTTGATTCCTATGATATAGAGCCAAAATGTCATTTTATATTAATTTTTTTTTTATAACGTATCTAAAAAAAATAAAAGAA